AGATACTCTTTCAGACCCATTGCCGATACTGAGTAGTAGTCAAAAATATGTATCCATTTTTCATGATATAATGCATGGATCAGATATATCACGGCCAATTCCTCAGAAGATTCTTCCACAATGGACTCTGATAAGTGAGATTTCGAGTCAATGTTTACAGAATCTTCTTCTGTCCGAAGAAATGATTCATCGAAATAATGAGTCACCCGTTCCATTGATATGGGCACATCTGAGATCAACAAATGCTCGGGAGTTCCTCTATTCCATCTTTTTCCTTCTTCTTGTTGCTGGATATCTCGTTCGTATGCATCTTCTCTTTGTTTCCCGAGCCTCTAGTGAGTTACAGACAGAGTTAGAAAAGATCAAATCTTTGATGATTCCATCATACATGATGGAATCTCAAAAACTTCTGGATAGGTATCCTACATCTGAACTGAATGCTTTCTGGTTAAAGAATCTCTTTCTAGTTGTTCTGGAACAATTAGGAGATTCTCTGGAAGAAATATGGGGTTCTGCTTCTGGTGGCAACATGCTATTGGGTGGTGGTCCCGCTTATGGGGTCAAATCACTACGTTATAAGAAGAAATATTGGAAGATCGATCTCATCGATCTTGTAAGTATCATGCCGAATCCCATCAATCGAATCATCTTTTCGATAAATACGAGACATCTAAGTCGCACAAGTAAAGAGATCTATTCATTGATAAGAAAAAGAAAAAGCGTGAACGGTGATTGGATTGATGAGAAAATAGAATTCTGGGTAGCGAACAGTGATTCGATTGATGATGAAGAAAGAGAATTCTTGGTTCAGTTCTCCACCTTAACGACAGAAAAAAGGATTGATCAAATTCTATTGAGTCTGACTCATAGTGATCATTTATCAAAGAATGACTCTGGTTATCAAATGATTGAACAACCGGGATCAATTTCCTTACGATACTTAGTTGACATTCATCAAAAGGATCTAATGAATTATGAGTTCAATAGATCCTGTTTAGCAGAAAGACGGATATTCCTTGCTCATTATCAGACAATCACTTATTCACAAACCTCGTGTGGGGCTAAGAGTTCTCATTCCCCATCTCCTCATGGAAAACCCTTTTCGCTCCGCTTAGCCCTATCCCCTTCTAGAGGTATTTTAGTGATAGGTTCTATAGGAACTGGACGATCCTGTTTGGTCAAATACCTAGCGACAAACTCCTATGTTCCTTTCATTACGGTATTTCCGAACAAGTTCCTGGATGACAAGCCTAAAGGTTATCTTATTGATGATATCGATATTGATGAGAGTGACGATGACCTTGATCTTGATAAGGAGCTGCTAACTATGACGAATGTGCTAACTATGCATATGACGCCGAAAATAGACCGATTTGATATCACCCTTCAATTCGAATTAGCAAAAGCAATGTCTCCTTGCATAATATGGATTCCAAACATTCACGATCTGCATGTGAATGAGTCGAATTACTTATCCCTCGGTCTATTAGAGAACTATCTCTCCAGGGATTGTGAAAGATGTTCCACTGGAAAGATTCTTGTTATTGCTTCGACTCATATTCCCCAAAAAGTGGATCCCGCTCTAATAGCTCCGAATAAATTAAATACATGCATTAAGATACGAAGGCTTCTTCTTCCACAACAACGAAAGCACTTTTTCATTCTTTCATATACTAGGGGATTTCACTTGGAAAAGAAGATGTTCCATACTAACGGATTTGGGTCCATAACCATGGGTTCCAATGCGCGAGATCTTGTAGCGCTTATCAATGAGGCCCTATCAATTAGTATTACACAGAAGAAATCCATTATAGAAACTAATACAGCTCTTCATAGAAAAACTTGGGATTTTCGATCTCAGATAAGATCGGTTCAGGATCATGGGATCCTTTTCTATCAGATAGGAAGGGCTGTTACACAAAATGTACTTCTAAGTAATTGCCCCATAGATCCTATATCTATCTATATGAAGAAGAAATCGTGTAAGGGAGGGGATTCTTATTTGTACAAATGGTACTTCGAACTTGGAACGAGCATGAAGAAATTAATGATACTTCTTTATCTTTTGAGTTGTTCTGCCGGATCGGTCGCTCAAGATCTTTGGTCTTCATCCAGACACGGTGAAAAAAATCGGATCACTTCTTATGGATTCGTTGAAAATGATTCTGATCTAGTTCATGGCCTATTACTATTAGAAGTAGAAGGCGCTCTGGCTCTGGCGGGATCCTCGCGGACAGAAAAATATTGCAGTCAGTTTGATAATAATCGAGTGACATTACTTCTTCGGTCCGAACCAAGGAATAAGTTAGATATGATGCAAAATGTATCTTGTTCTATCGTTGATCAGAGATTTCTATATGAAAAATACGAATCGGAGTTTGAAGAAGGGGCCCTTGATCCGCAACAGATAGAGGAGGATTTATTCAATCAGATAGTTTGGGCTCCTAGAATATGGCGCCCTTGTGGCAATCTATTTGATTGTATCGAAAGGCCCACTGAA